TCACATTTTATTCATGAAATGGGTTGGATTGGTATTAGTCTGGATACAGCAAAATGATTCTATTAGATTTAATGTACTTATTAGATCTAATATGGCTCGAATCTTTAGTATTCTCTTATTTATTACCTGTGTCTACTATTTAGGCAGAGTACCGTCACCCATTATTACTAAGAAACTGAAAGAAACCTCAGAAACGGAAGAAAGGGGGGAAAGCGAGGAAGAAACAGATGTAGAAATAGAAACAACTTCCGAAACAAAGGGGACTAAACAGGAACAAGAGGAATCCACTGAAGAAGATCCTTCTCCTTCTCTTTTTTCGGAAGAAAAGGAGGATCCGGACAAAATGGATGAAACAGAAAAGATCCGAATGAATGGAAAGGGAAAAACAAAGGATGAATTCCACTTTAAAGAGACACGCTATAAAAATAGACCAATTTATGAAACTTCTTATCTAGATGGGAATCAAGAAAATTCGAAGTTAGAAATATTTCAAGATAAAAAGAATAAAGAGATATTCTGGTTTGAAAAACCTCTTGTTAATATTCTTTTCGACTATAAACAATGGAAGCGACCATTTCGATATATAAAAAATGATCGATTTGAAAATAAAATAGAAAATGAAATGTCACAATATTTTTTTCATACGTGTCAAAGTGATGGAAAAGAAAGGATATCCTTTACGTATCCTCCAAGTTTATCAACTTTTTTTGAAATGATACAAAGAAAGATGTCTTTTTTTACAATAGAAAAAATTTCCTATAATGAACTGTATAATCACTGGAATTATACCAATGAACAAAAAAGGAAGAACATAAGCAACCAATTTTTAAATAGAGTCGAAATTCTAGATAATAGATTCCTTCCTCTGGATATAATCGAAAAAAGAATTAGATTGTGTAATTGTAATAATGAGTTTATCAAAAAAATGAGTTAGTTGAGCTAATCCTCTTATACCGTTATTGAAGGATATTGCATAAAAAACATCTATGTAACCACGATTATATGACCAATCATATATCACATTTATTATTTTTTCCCAAAGAATTCGATTGGGAACACTTTTAAGAAATGAATTTCGGAAGTTCAAATTTTGTAAAGATGAATAAACAGGCTTATATAAAAAAGACGCTATAAATATTCCGATATAAGCTATACTCAATGAAAAACTTGCATTTGTCACAAATTCATACCAATCCACAGAATTATTTGAATTTTGATATATTATAGCTGGAGTTAACAATTTTGATAATATATCAAAATCCATTCCTTGTTGATTCAAAGGAATTCCTATGGCTCCAACGAACAAAGTAAATATACCTAATACAAGCATAGGAAATAGCATAGTACTATCCGATTCATGGGGATACGAAAAAGTGTTCTTAATGCCAAAATGAGCAATAGTAATAAAGGGTCGCGTCATCTTTCTTATATTAATATCAATTGGATATGTCTTCTTCCCCAAAAAAGAAATCCTTTCATTATTATTCATTGTTAATAAAGATAATAACCGAAAATATTTTTTAATTATTTTTTTCCCTTCTTTATCTTTACCCCATAGAGATATTGAATAAAACGAGTTATTTGTTTTGCCGCTGTAATTTTGAAAATTAACATTTAAAGAGCCCTCAAACGTAAGTAAATAGATCCGAAACATATAAAATGCAGTTAATCCTGCTGTGGAAAAAGCTATTATTGCAAAAATCGGTGAATACAACCAACTATCATTAAGAATTTCATCTTTGGACCAAAAACAGGCAAGGGGTGGAATACCACAAAGGGAAAGTATACCTAATAAAAAAGCAGTTTTTGTAATTGGCACATGTTTTATTAAACCACCCATAAGAACCATATTTTGACTTTTATCTGGAGAATATCCAACAATAGCTTCCATTGAATGAATGATTGATCCGGACCCTAAAAACAACAATGCTTTTGAATAAGCATGAGTAATCAAATGAAATAAAGCAGCTCGATAAGACCCAATACCTAGAGCTAACATCATATAACCCAATTGAGACATTGTGGAATAGGCTAAACTTCTCTTAATATCTTTTTGAGCAAGAGCTAAAGTAGCTCCTAATAGTAATGTTATTATACCTATTAAGGCTATTATATTCATTATGTAAGGTATAACCATAAAAAGAGGAAGAAGCCGAGCGACAAGAAAAATTCCTGCTGCTACCATAGTAGCAGCATGTATAAGAGCTGAAATAGGAGTAGGTCCTTCCATAGCGTCAGGTAACCATACGTGAAGGGGGAATTGAGCGGATTTAGCAATTGCACCAGAAAATAATAAGAAGGCACACAAAGTAACAAATAAAAGATTAACTTCATTATTATAAATCAAACTATTGAATATTTCAAACAAATCCCGAAATTCGAAACTGCCCGTTATCCAATAAAGACCTAAAATTCCTAATAATAAACCAAAATCCCCGACACGATTAGTTACAAACGCTTTTTGACAAGCATTCGCGGCAATCGGTCGTGTGAACCAAAAACCTATTAATAGATAAGAACACACTCCAACTAATTCCCAAAAAATATAAATTTGTATCAAATTAGAACTAGTCACTAATCCCAGCATTGAAGTATTGAAAAAACTCATATAAGCAAAAAATCTCAAATATCCTTGATCATGAGACATATAATTGTCACTATAAATAAGAACCATAATTCCAACAGTAGTAATTAAGATTAACATAATAGAAGTAAGTGGATCGATCAAGTAGCTGAACTCTAAAGAAAAGTCATTATTGATGGTCCAAGACCATACATATTGATAGATATAACTGTTATTTATTTGCTGAATAGACAGATTGGCTGAAAAAATCATAACTATACTTAACAATAAAACACTAGGAAAAGCCCACATGCGGCGAAGATTTTTTGTTGCCTTCGGAAAAAGGAGAAGTCCCACCCCTATTAACATAGGAATTATAACTGGAATGAAAGGTATGATCCATGAATATTGGTATGTATATTCCATAAAAATAAATAAAAATCTTTTATTCTTAGTTAACTGTTTCTGATTCATCAGCTCTTATTTTTTTGAAAGGAGTCAGTTAATAAAAAAAATTAAGATAAGATATGTAAAACTAAAATCAATATTTTTTATTCTTAATTATTCTAAATCTTTTCCAAATACTTCAAACAAAAAAAAATAAAGATTTCAATTCTTATTACTTATTACAATTTACATAATACAATATTTTAATCTCTAGAGAGAGTAAGAACAAATAATTACACCAAAAAGAATATGTTATTTTAATAGAATTCATAAAAGACAGACACAGTCCATAACTTAACCCCAGAAAAAAAAAAAAGAGTTATTTTTTTTTTTTTAGTTCGTTTATTCAGAATCATTAACCAATGAAGTCTTTTAATTGAGTGAAGAAATTACAAAAATAAAAGGACTTCTTTTTTATATAAAAAATAATGTATACTTTAACAGATTAACTACTAGTCTCATTTTAATTTTACAATTTTCATTAGGTGCACTCTTTTTTTGAGCTTGACCAATTAAGCAATTACTATAAAAAAAATTATTAACGTTTTTTTATTAAATTCAAAAATAAAAGTTTGGTTTCTTAAACTTTTTGATGTATTTTATTACATGTATAAATATAGCATGACGAAAATAAACAACATAAAGGCACAACCGCTTTTGTTTATATTTTTATATTTTTTTATGAAAAGAGTCGAATTTAGACAATAAAGAGAGAATTATATATTATATAGTAAAAAACAATTGGTTTTGAACAATAGATGTCTTTCACATCCAACTATAGAACTGAATACCCTATCATAATTTTTTAATGGCAGTTCCAAAAAAACGTACTTCCATATCAAAAAAACGAATTCGTAATAATATTTGGAAAAGGAAGGGGTATTGGGTAGCATTAAAAGTTTTTTCATTAGCGAAATCTCTTTCTACAGGGAATTCAAAAAGTTTTTTTGTACAACAAGAAATAAATAATTAAACATTGGAATAATCTGGATCTATCTCTGACTCTAAAAAGAGTCTAGTTTTGAATTTCGTTTAGAATTTATACTAATACTAATTTATATAGAATAATCTTTTTATATATAAATATATAAATTAGTATATCTATATATAAATTATTTTCAAATAGGAAAGAACAAATATTTATTAGAAAAGAACAAACATAATATAAGATCTTTAATCCAAATTAATGATTCGTTGAAACTCATTTTTTAAGTTTAAAACTTGTTTTGGAATTTTCTGAACACTCATTTAAAAAAATAATTATCAATATATATAATCCTTATCCTTATATCCCTCGTATAAAATATCCACCTAAATGCGACAAGAAGCTTTTATCAATGGATATTTTATACGAGAAATGTATCAATTTTGGTCATAAAAAAAATAATAAAAAGAAAAAAAGAACATTGAATTGCGGTAAAAACTATGTAGTTAGAAAAGTTCCATTTTAGGAGAGTATAAACTAAAAGAACTCCATTGTTAATGTTACGTTAAAGAAAATAGACACTATAAATTTAAATATTAAATAAAATAATAAAAAATAAGGATTATTATTGTAACTAGGTTCAAATCACTATTTTTTAAACGAGTTTTGATTCATCAATTTCTTTATTCATGAATTTCAATGTTTCTTATAAAATAAAACTAAAAAATATTGTGATTAACCTCGACAATTGAATAAAAATAGGTTATTATGATTTCGAAAAGCCGCTATGGTGAAATCGGTAGACACGCTGCTCTTAGGAAGCAGTGCTAGAGCATCTCGGTTCGAGTCCGAGTGGCGGCATGGCATCTTATAAAAGAGTAAGTCCTATAATGAATTCTATTCCCGATTTCCATTTCTATAATTGGGAGATTCTCCTCTTTTTTTATAATTTTTTTATGATATTTTCCATTTTAGAGCATATATTAACTCATATATCCTTTTCGGTTGTTTCAATTATAATTTCAATTCGTTTGATAATCTTATTAGTTAATGAAAGCGTAGGACTATATGATTCATCAAAAAAAGGCATAAAAACTACTTTTGTCTGTATAACAGGATTATTAGTTACTCGTTGGATTTATTCAAGGCATTTACCTTTAAGTGATTTATACGAATCATTAATTTTCCTTTCATGGAGTTTGTCCATTATTCATATGGTTCCGTATTTTAAAAAAAATATAAACCCTTTAAGCGCAATAACCGCGCCAAGTGTTATTTTTACCCAAGGCTTTGCTACTTCTGGTTTTTTAACCGAAATGCATCAATCCGTACTATTAGTACCCGCTCTCCAATCTCATTGGTTAATGATGCATGTAAGTATGATGGTATTTGGCTATGCATCTCTTTTATGTGGATCATTATTATCAGTAGCTCTTATAGTCATTACATTTCGCAAAGTCATAAGTCTTTTTGAGAAAAGCAATAATGAGTCGTTTTGTTTTGATGAGATCCAATACATGAACGAAAGAAACAATGTTTTATGGAACACTTCCTTAATTTCTTCTAGGAATTATTATAGGTCTCAATTGATTCAACAATTGGATCATTGGAGTTATCGTATTATTGGTATAGGTTTTATCTTTTTAACCATAGGTATTCTTTCGGGAGCAGTATGGGCAAATGAGGCATGGGGCTCATATTGGAATTGGGATCCGAAAGAAACTTGGGCATTTATTACTTGGACCGTATTCGCGATTTATTTACATATTCGAACAAATAAAAATTTTGAGGTTGTAAATTCTGCAATTGTAGCCTCTATGGGATTTCTTATAATTTGGATATGCTATTTTGGGGTCAATCTATTAGGAATAGGGCTACATAGTTATGGTTCATTTACCCTAACATCTAACTGAAAAAAGAACCTAATGAACACAAATAAACATGGGACAGCATATATATAAGAAAACATCGTGTAAGCCATCGAGAACCTTTTGAATCACTAGTTTGATTCAAAAGGTTCTTACAAAGGCCAAACATATCTGGTTAAAAGTATAATTCATTTTTATTTTTAACTTAAGTTAAAAATAAACTTAAGAGAAGAAAAAATATTTGTTTTTTGTAATTGTACAACGAATTTTTTAAACATCTTATTCTTATTATACTATAAGATTGATGTTTGATTTTTTATTTTATTAATTTTTTTAATAATTATCTAAAAAAATAATTAGATATAATATCTTCGACCTTGTCAACGGATAGTGAGAAAACGAAATCCGGATAAATACCAATACCTATTACAGGTAAAAGAATAGAGATCGAAACAAATAACTCTCTCGGTCCAGAATCAAAAAAATAAGAGTTTGGAGCATTAAAAAACTTGTATCCATAGAACATTTGGCGTAACATAGATAATGAATAAATAGGAGTTAATATCATTCCAATTGCCATTACAAATGTAATTAGTATTTTTGTTATTAAAAAAAAATTTTGGCTGGTAATTAGTCCAAAAAATACTATTAATTCTGCAACAAAACCACTCATCCCCGGTAATGCAAGGGAAGCCATCGATAAGATACTGAAAGTCGTGAATATTTTTGGAACTGGGATCGCCATTCCGCCCATTTCGTCGAGATAAACAAGACGTATTCTATCAAAACTCGTTCCTGCCAAGAAAAAAAGTGCAGCGCCAATAAAGCCATGAGATATTATTTGTAAAATGGCTCCATTGAGGCCCATATCACTTATAGAGCCAATTCCTATAATTATGAAACCCATATGAGATACGGAGGAATAGGCTATTCTTTTTTTTAAATTACGTTGACCGGGAGATGCTGAAGCTGCATAGATTATTTGAAGTGTGCCTACTATCATCAACCAGGGAGCAAATATAGAATGAGCGCGGGGCAATAATTCCATATTGATCCGAACCAATCCATATGCTCCCATTTTTAATAATATTCCGGCTAGAAGCATACAAGTACTGTAATGTGCCTCTCCATGGGTGTCTGGTAACCATGTATGTAAAGGTATAATCGGTGATTTGACAGCAAAAGCAATAAGAAATCCAATATAGAATATTATTTCCAGTACTACTGGATAAGATTGATTAACTGATATTTCAAAATTGAATGTTGGTTCATTGGAACCATATAAACCGATACTCAGAACTCCCATTAATAAAAAAACGGAACTTCCTGCAGTGTACAAAATAAACTTTGTAGCTGAATATAAACGTTTTTTCCCCCCCCACACGGATAGAAGTAGATAAACGGGAATTAATTCTAACTCCCACATGATGAAAAAAAGTAAAAGGTCTCGAGAAGAAAATGATCCTATTTGACCACTATACATTGCTAACATCAGGAAATGGAATAATCGGGAATCTCGAGTAACCGGCCGAGCCGCTGAAGTAGCTAAAGTGGTGATAAATCCTGTCAGCAAAATAGGTCCTATAGAAAGTCCATCTATTCCCAATCTCCAGTAAAAATCAAAAAAATTGATCCATTTATAATCCTCCGTCAGTTGCATTAATGGATCGTCCAATTGGAAATGATAATAGAATGCATAAGTTATTAGAAGGAGTTCTACGGTACATATAAATATAGTGTACCACCTAATTATCTTATTTCCTCTATGAGGAAGAAAGAAAATTAAGGAACCCGCGAATATTGGCAAAACTACCACTATTGTTAACCAAGGAAAATAATTCGTAGTAAAAACAAGATACACTTGGACCAGAAAAATCCGTGCTCGAAAAATCAAATATATATTTGATTTTTCGAGCAGGGGGATTTTTGTCGGTAAAAAAAAATCAAATATATTCAGGTGGGATTTGGGAAAGGGATCAATAAGCTAGGCCCATGCTTCGAGTTGTTTCATGCCATAAATAAACTCGAACACTCAAGTAATCCGTTGGACAGGCGGATTCACATCTCTTACAACCAACACAGTCTTCTGTTCTTGGAGCAGAAGCAATTTGCTTAGCTTTACATCCGTCCCAAGGTATCATCTCTAATACATCTGTGGGGCAGGCTCGTACACATTGAGTACACCCTATACATGTATCATAAATCTTTACTGAATGTGACATCGGATATATAAATTTTTGAACATCATAAATTTTCGATCTAGTAAACTTGTAAATGAATTATACATATATTTAGACACCAGATGAATCAATGATTTACCAGAATTTTTCTAATCAATCTGCTTCCAGATCGACTCCTACGAGAGGTCCAAGATACTTTGATTTCTTGCATTTTTTGTAAACACGATCAATACGTTATGTATCATCCATGTTAATTTGACTTGATAAATATTAGAACTTCTATGATTAATACACTACTACTTATTCAACAAATTCGATTGATTGATACGAGTTGATTTTTTGTTACGATAAATTGCGGAAACAATAGCTGGTCCAATAGCTGCTTCAGCGGCTGCAATAGCTATAACAAAAATTGAAAAAATATTTCCTTTTAATTGGCGACTATCAAAAAAATCAGAAAATGTTACGAAATTTATATTAACTGCATTCAGTATAAGTTCAAGACACATAAGGGCTCTAACCATATTTCGACTTGTGATCAATCCATAAATACCGATAGAAAATAAATAGGCACTCACAACAAGTACATGTTCGAGCATCATTGACCAACTCCTTATCAATTTTGATTCATTTCAAGATGAAAAACAATTTAATGAGTTTAAGTGACTAGAATAAAAAAAAAAGTACTGAATAAGGGAATCTATTGCCAATAGATCAAATAAAATAATTTCTATTTTAGGCATAAACAATCTTCAAATAAGATTGAAGTGAGCGGAAATGGATGTGATAACACAGAACAAAGTTTCATTTTGATTTCGGTTACTAGTTCGAAAGATTTATTACTGGCGGGCCACAGCAATTGCGCCTATCAAAGCAGCTAAAAGAATTATTGAAATGAGTTCAAATGGAAGAAAAAAATCTGTTGATAAATAAATTCCAATTTGTTGACTGTTACTTATCAAATCTTGCTCTATAATTTGGTTTGATCTTGTAGTCCAAATAATCCCGTACCATGACGTATCCAGAACAGTAGTCATTAGTGAAACAAAAATACCTGTACAAACCAACAAAGTAACGCCATCCCCAACGGTCCAAAGATGAAAATCTTTGTAATATTCTGAACCGTTCATGAACATGACAGCAAATATAATTAAAACATTTATAGCTCCCACGTAAATAAGGAGCTGTGCGGCAGCTACAAAATGAGAGTTTGATAGAATATAGAATAAGGATATACAAACAAGAACCAGTCCCAACGAAAAAGCAGAATAAATTGGGTTGGTAAGTAATACTACCCCTATGCCTCCTAATATAAGACCGGATCCCAAAAAGACTAAAAGAAAATCATGTATTGGTCCGGGCAAATCCATTATATGTAAAGAGATAAATAAATTGAAATTTTTTCATGACCTTATTGAACCACCAGGAAAATCTTTTTCTGAAAAGTTCTTAATTGAATTAAATCCTAAGAAATGTGAATTGATGTAGGTACAGTTCTTGGACTAATATCATTCTTTATCTTAAAGTTAAAGAGTGGTTCAAAACTATATTTAGATTTCGAAAAAATTACAGATATATTCATAGATTTTCAATCCAAATTGAAGCACGAACCAACCAATCAATAGTTAGAATTTGTAGTTAGTGACTAAACAAAATAAACGAAAAAAACGGCATTCCTTTCGATCAAAACTGAACCTTATAAATTGGAAATTACTCTTTATCTTTAATCAAAGGATTTACTTTTTTTTATTTCATTTACTTATTTTTTTTAGGTGAATTTAAAATTGTTCGAATTGTATAATCGTCAATTACTGACATTGGTAAACGACCCAAGGCAATTTGATTATAATTCAATTCATGACGATCATAAGTAGAAAGCTCATATTCTTCAGTCATTGATAAACAATTTGTTGGACAATACTCAACACAGTTACCACAAAATATACAGATTCCGAAATCAATACTGTAATTAAGCAACCGTTTCTTTCGAATATTAGTTTCCAATTTCCAATCAATAACAGGTAGATCTATAGGGCATACACGAACACATACTTCACAAGCAATACATTTATCAAACTCAAAATGGATTCGACCGCGGAAACGTTCTGATGTGATTAATTTTTCATAAGGATATTGAATAGTTACAGGTAAACGATTTGTATGGGATAAGGTAATCATGAAACTTTGACCAATGTACCTTGCAGCTCGTACTGTTTGTTGACCATAATTCATGACCCCAGTTACCATAGGAAACATATCGTAAATCTCTATGAATATTTTTATGTTTGTTTCTTTCTCTTGTTTGAGACAAGGCGCAAATAGAGAATGTAGTATTCCTTTACAGTGAAAGAAGTTGGAAAGAAGTTGTTAATAATAGATTACCAAGAGAAATAGGTAAAAGAAATTTCCATCCCAAATTTAATAGTTGGTCTATTCTTAGCCTAGGTAAAGTCCATCTTGTTGTGATAGGAATGAACAAGAACAAATAAGTTTTGGCTAATGTAATAAAGATACCAATTGTCGTTCCAAAGACCCAGCGTGCTTTATTTATTTCAAAAAACTCAGAAACCAATATGTACGGAATAGAGATATTCCAACCGCCCAAGTAAAGAACTGTTACAAATAATGAAGAAACTAATAGGTTTAGATAGGAAGCAACATAAAATAAACCAAATTTAATGCCCGAATATTCGGTTTGATAACCTGCTACTAATTCTTCTTCTGCTTCTGGTAAATCAAAAGGTAATCTCTCACATTCTGCTAGGGAAGAAATTAGAAAAACGATAAACCCTATAGGTTGACGCCACAAATTCCACCCCAAAAAACCATATTTTGATTGAGCCTCAACTATATCAACTGTACTTAAACTGTTAGATAATCATAGTCGGTGATAACATCACTGTTACCATCGCTATTACAGAACCGTACATGAGATTTTCACCTCATACGGCTCCCTTAGGGCATAAATAAATTTAAGGACCGAGTCGGTATTATTTATCTTGATATATTTATAGGATAGATAGGTTCCAAATTTAACAAAGGCCCTGAATTAGACCGCTTAAATTCTGTCTGTTATATAATAATAAAAAAAAAAAAAACTACGTCTGAATTGATCTTATCCTTTATTTAATGAATAATTTTTAAGATTTTAATAAATAATTTAAAATTTTATTTGTTGAGTAATAACTTTAAGTCTTCAATAAAATACTGCTTGTAGAAATATCAATAACCCGTCATTTTTAATTATGAAAAAAAATGAGATATTCTATTAGTTTAGTTGATAAATTATGACACTAATTCTATCTCTATGACTATCCATATACGAAAGAAAAAAAAAGAGATCTTTTTTTTTTAATTGTATTCTTTCTATTTTTTTTTTTCATTCCTATTCTTCTTTCTTTTCTGAAAAAAAAAAGGGGGAGCTTACAAAATAAAGGATTATTTCGTTTCCGATAGTCATTTATTTGAATCAGTGGATAGGAGTATACTCTGGATCGGAATCGTGGGGAGTACTGCTTAATCATTTCTACTAACTTAAAGCCCCAATTAGTATTCTTGTTATATTATGTGTAAATGTCCTTTGGGATAAATTACACAATTTCTATTACTAATCCTTTGCGTACTTTGGCGTTTCTAACCGTCCACTCATTTTTGCAAAAACCCCCGCTTTAGGGTAATACATACAAACGCTAGTGAAAACTGAATAGGTTGATTTTTTGAACCCGCTTCAAGCTAGGATGACATGACTAATCAACCAATCTTGGGGTAAACGGTCTATTCTTCTGTTTATTTATGTTCAACTCTTTAATTCTTCTTATACATTGAAGACGAGACTCAATAATTTTACTGCGAATATATATATTATATAGCTATAGCTGTTTTTTTTTCACTCATATAACTATCTAATTTAATTCATTAATCCGAATAATGAATAAAAAAATGAAGATATGTATGCAATTTTTTCCCCCTCTTTTTCTATAAAGACTAGAAAGAAAGGAATAGGGAAAGGTTTATGTTTCAACGAATCGCACGTAGAGATATTGATAATACACATAGAGTTAATGGTATTTCATAACTAATCGATTGAGCAGCAGCTCGTAGACCACCTAAAAAGGAATATTTATTATTTGAACCATATCCTGACATAAGAAGTCCAATGGGAGCAATACTTGAAACCGCAATCCATAAAAAAACTCCAATATTGAGATCGGTTAAAACAAGACGATAGTCAAAAGGAATTACTAAATAACTTAGCAGAATGGATATGACTGCTATGGATGGTCCGATACTAAATAAACTAGTATCTCCTCTAGATGGAAGAAGATTCTCTTTGAAAAGTAGTTTTGTCCCATCTGCTAGAGCTTGAAGAACTCCTAAAGGACCGGCGTATTCAGGTCCAATACGTTGTTGTAGCCCTGCGGATATTTCTCTTTCTAACCATACAATTACTAATACGCCTATTGTGATTCCCAATACAAGAGTCAAAATAGGGACAAGCGCCGATATAATTCCATAGACCCCTTTTAAAGATTCCACTCTGTAAAAAGAATTAATATCTTGTATTTCCGTTGTATCAATTATCATTTCAACGATCAACTTCTCCCATAATGATATCTATGCTACCTAGTATTGTCATAATATCAGCCAATTTCATTCTTTTAACTAACTGAGGAAGAATTTGCAAATTGATAAAACCCGGCGGGCGAATTTTCCATCTCCAAGGAAAACCACTCTGATCCCCTATCAGAAAAATTCCCAATTCACCCTTTGGGGCTTCGACTCTTACATAAAGTTCTTGTTTCGGCAATTCAAAAATAGGAGAAGGTTTTTTACTAATGAATCGATATTCAAAATCATGCCATTCTGGATACCTTTCTCTATCAAAGTATCGAAGTTCTAAATTCTCATAGGGCCCCCCCGGAATTCCTTCTAGAGCCTGTTGAATAATTTTTATGGATTCTGTCATTTCACCAATTCGGACTAAATAACGAGCTAATGAATCCCCTTCTTTTTGCCATTGGACTTCCCAATCCAACTCGTCGTAACACTCATAATGATCAACTTTACGAAGATCCCATTGTATTCCGGAAGCTCGCAACATTGGTCCTGATAAACCCCAATTTATTACTTCGTCTCTACCAATAATGCCTACACCTTCAACGCGTTCTAAAAAAATAGGATTTCGTGTAATAAGTTTTTGATATTCAGTAACTCCTGTTAAAAAATAATCGCAGAAATCCAAACATTTATCTATCCATCCATGAGGTAGATCAGCCGCTACCCCTCCGATACGAAAATAATTATGCATCATTCTCATACCAGTGGCAGCTTCGAATAGATCATATATAAATTCTCTTTCTCTGAAAATATAGAAGAAAGGAGTTTGTGCACCAATATCTGCCATAAAGGGGCCGAGCCATAACAGATGAGAAGCTATACGACTCAATTCCAACATAATTACTCTGATATAACTGGCTCTTTTAGGTATTTGAATATTTCCTAACTGTTCTGGCCCATTTACAGTTATTGCTTCTGTGAACATAGTAGCTAAATAATCCCAACGAGTTACATAAGGAAGATATTGTATAATTGTTCGGTTTTCCGCAATTTTTTCCATCCCCCTGTGTAAATAACCCAATATTGGTTCACAGTCAATAACATTTTCACTGTCCAGAGTAACGATGAGTCGAAGAACACCATGCATTGACGGGTGGTGGGGGCCCATATTGACTATCATGAGATCTTTTCTTGTAGCTGGTATATTCATAAGTTTTTCCTCGATTCATTCTTCCATGAATTGCGCAAAACGAAAAAAAGTTCATCAAAATTCAAGATCTAATAAATCAAATAATTCAAAATGACTTTTCAAATTAACGAATTTTTGATTCCCGAATACCCAATTGATTAATTAAGTATTTATAATGTACTCTATTTTTATTTGACAAATAAGACAGCAACCGTTGACGTTTTCCCAGAATTTTACGTAGACCCCTTTGCGATAAATAGTCTTTTCTGTGCAATTCTAAATGTGAAGTAAGTCTTCTTATTTTATTGGTGAAACTCAATACTTGGAATTCAACGGATCCCCTGTTTTCTTCTTTTTCTTCTTGCGAAAAAATGGAAATGAATGCATTTTTTATCATAAAAATGAATCGTCCCTTTCTCTTTTTTTTTTAGATATTTTTATAGATATATTTCTTGATCAGTAATAATAATGCCACTCATTTGAATTTGATATACACAAGACTCTTAATTTCGTTAAGAATTTTTTATTTTTGTCAAATAAAATTACTTACTTTAGTAATCAATAATCAATATAATTTTAAAAATGAATTGGATTCGAATCGGATACCGTATACAAAAGTATGATCTATTTCTGTATTCACAAAAAATTAAAAAAAAATGAGATCTTCAAATAAATAAGAAGATTTTGTTGATTCATTTCTAGATCGAATTAATATTAATAATATTATACAATGACTCATTAAATTAGTAAGTATTGTGTATCAGAATGAAATGTAAGATAATGGGTATGTTTATTTCTTTGTCTTCATATACGAAGACATGGTACGGGAATATAGTAAAAATGTACCATTAATAAATTTGCAATCGCGGATACATATGAATCCTGGTCATACTAAAACGACTACCATTATTGGTATCAAACCAATAGCGATTCATACAAGCTAAATCTTCTAATCGATAATTGGACCAAAGAAAGAACTTTAATTTAATTAGTTTCTTTTTATCGTTATCAAGATTTTTTTTTTTATTCAACACGCAATTTTTTATCCTATTTCCATTGAAAAATACTGTATTTCTATAGATACTGTTTATATCCCTATAATTCAAAAAAATTTGAATTCTCAATTCTCTACGACGCTTCGGGGATAAAATATTTTCAAGAACAAGCAAATCATAATTCTTTTTGTCTATATTTCCAGTCATTTTTTGATGTATTGCAATGGATTCATAAAGATTCTTTTTATTCATGTCAGCATAGCCATAACTTTTTTCTAGGTATCTTTGATTAATTTGGTGCTTATTCTTATGAACCAATGAAATACCTATGGTTTGATATATATAAAATTGTCCATCATTTTTTACAAACAGACGAACTGGCTCGATAATAAATATTCCTCTTTTTATCAATTCTGTAAGAGTTAAATCCTTCTGGATCATCAGAATATGTGGATTCATTTCTTTTCTTTGAATAGCGGATATAGCAATTTCGTTTGGACTGTTCAGTCTAAGGAGGAGGCAATATACTTTGACGTTATTGAGTATTCTTTGATTTAAAGAATCATTCCATCTCCATTGAAAACGCAAATACTTTTTTAAGAAAAACTCAAGCTCTGCTTCTATGTTAGTCTTGTATTGCTTTTTGTTTCTACGTTTTTTCATGTCTGATCCCGGAGAACTTTGTTCACCATCTTTTTTTTGGTTTGAGAGAGCAGATTTAATATATGGTTTTTCGACTAATTCTTTTTCTCCTTGATTTCTATTTTCAAATTTAAGAGTTTTTTTTTTCGAAAATAAAAAAAGAGATATTTTTTTCTTTTCAGTGATGCTTTTATGTTTATTAACATTTTGGTTTACATTAAAATTGAAAAGAAGTAATTTGATTGGTATGGCCCAGGGTTTAATCTTATATGTATTATAAAATATCCCAAATTCTGGGAATAACAAAAATGCAAAATTTGATATGGGGCGACTTGGTATTTCGTCATTCATTCTCATCCAATCAGCGAGAGACTTTTTTTGTTTTTGATTGAATGGGTGAATTTCTTGATGAATCGTGAGATAAAAAAGACCTTTTTTTTTTTTATCAAATTTTTCGATTATTTGATAATTATTAACACTAATCTTAGTATTTTGATTCCTCTTAGTGATGGTATCAATATTAACGCAAGCCTTAATATCAATCTTCTTTGTAAGACAAAAATTGAGAATTTTCCAATAAAAAGATTTTCTATCCGGACTTTTTTTTATATCTATACTATTATTTTCTACTCGATAATTTTTGATAAGGATACCTTCTATCATATCAAATAGTTTACGTTTAGGCGTATTGTTATTGTAAGTATAATAAATTTTGTTGTTCTTATTTACTTGTAATGGCAATCCATAAATATATGAGTTTTTTTCATCTTCATAATTAATAGATTTATACGATAAAAGATCATATTGATATTGTTTTTTTAATTTTTTGTTTTTTTTTAGTAATGAATCTATTTCAAAAGAATTTAGTTTTTCATATTCAATGAATCGGGTTTTTTCATCTGAATCACATTTGTTTAAATCTTTATTTTTAGTCATATGACATTGATATTGATTGACTCTATTTCGCCATTTTTGTGATATTAATCTAGACCATCTAATCTGAGATAAATCATATTGATAATGAACCTTTAGCCAGTTTTTCCATTCATTAATTAAAGAATTTCGAAGGTTTTTATGTTGTCTTAATTCAGAATCAAATATTCCTTGCGTTCCAACAAAATACTCTTTTATTTCATTCTTAAGAAAAAAAGATGTTCCGTAATAGTTAAAGACAGATCTTAACTTATATAAGTTACTGACTTGGATTTGTGAGAATTTGTAGAATACATATGCTTGTGACAAGTAAGATAAGTCCCCCAAAATATGTGAATTTTTATTAATAATACAAAGTGACTTTTTTATAGTCAAAATAAAGTGAATTATACTTTGATTTGTTTTATCAATTCTTTCTTGATTTTCTTCATTATTGTAAATGTATTTATTCAAATTTTTTTTTTTTAATTTAAGAAGAAGCTCTGCAATGATTCTAAATAGAATAATGATACATAGAAAGATATATATGTATAGTTTTTCAATCAAAAATTTAAAAAAAAAATGTAATTTACGAAGTAATCGAAGATTTTTTCTTTTTAATATTCGCCAAATGTTTTTTGGTGATTCTAATCTTTTATCTTCATAACTTATTTTGGTCTGGCTAATATTTATCTCTCGAGTTAGAAACCCTATTTGCTTATCTTTTTTCATTTTTTCTATTTCAGTTATGATTGTGTTTGTTCTATTAGTTAGATTTTTCATTTTTTTTTCTGTCAATGAGTAAGTTGCACAATCCATAAATCGAATTTGAATAGACGATTCGGGAATAATTTGATTATGGATTATCGAATCTTTTTCTTTTTTAGGTTCACTCAATTTATATCTTTCTATTTTTTTCAATCCAAATGCTAGAATTTGGTTTCTTTTTGAGAGTTCTTTGATTCTTTTTTTTAGTTTTTTTAGAAAGAGAATGCTTTTGATGACCCATTTTTTTGTTTCTTTTAATACATTTATAAAAAATTTTGTTCTTTCTTTGAAAACTCTTAGAACTAGAAAACATTTTTTTTGCAATTTTAATTTTATTTTTTTTAATTTTTTTAAAATGGGTTCAAAAAATGAAATTTGTTGTCGGGGAGAACCAAAAGGTAATTCAGTTTCCATTCCCCAAACTGTTAAAAAACAAAAATCATTTTTTTCTTTTTTTCCTTTCTTTTGAATTGGATCTTTATTAGGGAATCGTAACTTAGATCTGTGCCAAGGTTTCAGACGAAAAGGAAATAGAATCTTTATCTGAATACCGTCTGTTAACCAGTTTTTTGGAAATTCTGTTTCTGATAATTGAACGCCATTATAGGTGCATTTAATATGGATTTCTTTAGTCCAATCCTTTAAATCTTCGGACCATTCGGGAAATTGAAATAATAGTATACGAACAATATTTTTAGATATTATTAATGAAGGTAATATAATATATTTTCTAAGAATTGATTGGATTACTAATGCAAAACCTCTTATTACTTGAGCAAATATAATGCTATCCCAAATTTCCCCTATTTCTATACGAGTTTTCTCCGCTTTTTTGTATATTTCTCTTTTGTCCTCCTCTTCTTTCTCACTTTCTTTTGTCTTTTCCTTTGTATGATCCGAAATTTTTAATTTATTCTTTTTCCAAAGATCGGGGATATCAAAAGAAAAGAGGGGAGGTTTGTCTACTCTATCTAAAAAAAGGGCGGAATACACATTTGCTTGAAACAGTTCCAAAATAATTATTTTACGCCTTTGAGCTCGTATAGAGCCTTTTATTATATCTCGACGAAAATCCGGTTGTTGTGAATAACGTATCAAAGCCACCTCTTCATCTTGATCAGAATTATCAGTCTCTTTTTCATTAGTATCGGTATTCTCCGGACTATTAGTAAAAATTACGACACGTTTGGCTTTTCGTGAACGAATTTGATAATCCTCTGCCCCACTTTCTTCAGTTGCTACTTCCTGTTGTTCCAATTCGTCGATTAATTTATATGACCATCGAGGAACCTTTTTATTTATTTCTTTTATTCCAATATATTCTTTGCTAATTGTTTTATCCTTAGTATCAGTTATAACTGCATTGATTAAAAATTTAAAAATTTTTATTGGATCTTCTGGATTAATTCTTACTTGTTTGTTTTCCGGAAATAAATAAAGTCCTTTCAAATTTAAATTTGATGTTGATTTTCCTCCAAACTTGCTAATTATATTTAAGAAATAACTCATTTCTGTTGATAATGATTTTCGATCAAATAGAGTGAATTTATGGTCAAATTCTGTGTAATTGGTAGTAAGAAGGATGCCATGAATCTTATTTATCAAAATTGTCTCTATGTAATGTTTTATAGCTAGAGAAGTTTTTATGATTGGTAGTAAAAATAGTTTTTTGATTTGTCCGCGAAAGGGTCCGTTAAATAAAGAATCACATATTTTAGGTAAATATTCTTGTTTAGTCTCATTATTACAATTACACAATCTAATTCTTTTTTCGATTATATCCAGAGGAAGGAATCTATTATCTAGAATTTCGACTCTATTTAAAAATTGGTTGCTTATGTTCTTCCTTTTTTGTTCATTGGTATAATTCCAGTGATTATACAGTTCATTATAGGAAATTTTTTCTATTGTAAAAAAAGACATCTTTCTTTGTATCATTTCAAAAAAAGTTGATAAACTTGGAGGATACGTAAAGGATATCCTTTCTTTTCCATCACTTTGACACGTATGAAAAAAATATTGTGACATTTCATTTTCTATTTTATTTTCAAATCGATCATTTTTTATATATCGAAATGGTCGCTTCCATTGTTTATAGTCGAAAAGAATATTAACAAGAGGTTTTTCAAACCAGAATATCTCTTTATTCTTTTTATCTTGAAATATTTCTAACTTCGAATTTTCTTGATTCCCATCTAGATAAGAAGTTTCATAAATTGGTCTATTTTTATAGCGTGTCTCTTTAAAGTGGAATTCATCCTTTGTTTTTCCCTTTCCATTCATTCGGATCTTTTCTGTTTCATCCATTTTGTCCGGATCCTCCTTTTCTTCCGAAAAAAGAGAAGGAGAAGGATCTTCTTCAGTGGATTCCTCTTGTTCCTGTTTAGTCCCCTTTGTTTCGGAAGTTGTTTCTATTTCTACATCTGTTTCTTCCTCGCTTTCCCCCCTTTCTTCCGTTTCTGAGGTTTCTTTCAGTTTCTTAGTAATAATGGGTGACGGTACTCTGCCTAAATAGTAGACACAGGTAATAAATAAGAGAATACTAAAGATTCGAGCCATATTAGATCTAATAAGTACATTAAATCTAATAGAATCATTTTGCTGTATCCAGACTAATACCAATCCAACCCATTTCATGAATAAAATGTGACCAATTAACCAACCAACAAAACTACTTGTTACAAATAATATCTTGTTGTTGCATCGAAACATATAAATGTTGACTAATCTGACTAACATTGAACTTGGTAAAATGAAATGGTTGAATAATTGAAAAATTAGATTATTCAGGAATACGCATTGAATGCTAAGATTACGCATTGAGTTTCTGGTAGTAGATCCATAATCAAAAAAGTGTTTGTGATTGTTCCAGAAGAAATGAAACAAAAGATACGGTAGAGCTAGTACAGTTATTGTATGAGGTCTACCCAATGCTAGATGCAGAGGCGCATAAT